GTTTTCGACTTTTCGGAAATATATTAGCTGATGAATTAGTAGTTGTTGTTCTTGTTTCTTTAGTACCTTTAGTGGTTCCTATACCTGTCATGTTCCTTGGATTATTTACAAGTGGTATTCAAGCTCTGATTTTTGCAACTTTAGCCGCGGCTTATATAGGGGAATCCATGGAGGGCCATCATTGACTAGTTTTTGAAAGATTCTTTTTTAGCTTATCCCGAGGTAATGTATGCGTGGCTCAAAAAAAATCTAATCTAATTAGGAAATCTAAATATACAACTCACTATATACAATCTAGAGTAATAGCCAAAGATATTAGAGTAGAGAGTTGTAAAAAAAAGAGATCTAAAAGATCTTTTTCCTAAAATTCTTGGTTGATCCACTTATATTATACCATTCTCTCCTGAATAGATATTCATTTTATATTGCTGGTCGGCCAATCCTAATATTTCCTATTCGGAATCGGAATTTGAATAAGAATTCTTGTGGTTTACGAAGTGTGAGTAAAAAAAGAGGGGGTGCTCTATAGAAGGATTCCCCTTTCAGTTGATTTTCTTCAGCGATTGACCAAAATAAAATTTTCAGAAATAATAAATTGCGTGAACTTAGATCAATCAAATAATGATATTTCTATCCACTGATTCGGCCTAAGCAATTTGTCTATTTAGATTGTATCCATGCGGGAGAATGATAAAGAAAGGGGAAGAAGTATTTACAAACAAAAAAGGGATTCATAAAAAATAGGGTGATTCGGATCGGAGAGGGAGGTTTGACTAGGTATACTATATGTAAAAAAGCGCTATGCTATAAGTCAACTTGTTTTTCGACGCGTAATTCTCAAATAATTCTCAAATTCGATTGAATTTAAGATGAATGAAGAGTTGGTTTACGTTATGGAAGAAAGACGTGTATAGGTGATTGATATTAAATATTGACTAGTTATATATGAACTAAAGAGATATTCAATTTGCCCTACTACTAGAAATTTGACGGCTATTCCAATAGAAGTCTTTCCGTATCCTCTGGGACTGGGAGTTCAATGAATAAACAGATGAAATCAAGAAAAAAAATCGAAGAATTCAAAGAATGGTTCGGAACAAAGAAACGGACGGACGAAAGTCGTACAATTCGCAAAGATTTTGTCGATAGGAACTAAAAAAGAGATATCGAAGTAAAGTAGTTTTGATCCTTGAATAAGATTATTACTTCAATTTGAAGTTTGTAGTGACTTCGACTGGATGAATTGTAGCGATGTAATATTAAGTTAGAATTCATCGGCTGACTGTATCATTAACCGTTTTTTTTTGTATGAGGAACTTATCATGAATCCACTGATTTCTGCCGCTTCCGTTATTGCTGCTGGATTGGCTGTAGGGCTTGCTTCTATTGGACCTGGAGTTGGTCAAGGTACTGCTGCGGGCCAAGCTGTAGAAGGTATCGCGAGACAGCCTGAGGCGGAGGGAAAAATACGAGGTACTTTATTGCTTAGTCTAGCTTTTATGGAAGCTTTAACAATTTATGGCCTGGTTGTAGCATTAGCACTTTTATTTGCGAATCCTTTTGTTTAATCTTATAAATTCGAAAAAGCAATAACCCACGGGAAGGGCTGATTTGTGGATGAGGAATTAGCATACTCACTCGCTTTCATCCTTTCCGTTCGTAGTCTAAGGAACCCCCTTTTATATTTTTTAGGAAGGGTTTAAATAAATAAATAAAGAAGGGGGTAATTCACCATTTCTAAATCGAATCTTTTTTGGCTCGATTTAGAAATAGTAAAAAATATATATATATATATATCAAATATATCAAAGGGGGGGGGCAGGGCGATACAAAAAGAACTCTGTTCTTTTTTTTTTAGTCTATCTATAAGAGGAGATCATATGAAAAATGTAACCGATTCTTTCGTTTCTTTAGGCCACTGGCCATCCGCCGGGAGTTTCGGGTTTAATACCGATATTTTAGCAACAAATCTAATAAATCTAAGTGTAGTGCTTGGGGTATTGGTTTTTTTTGGAAAGGGAGTGTGTGCGAGTTGTTTATTTCAAGAATAGGCTGGATCCAACCAGCTGTACTTTTTATGTTATAACTAGGAAAAGTAGGTACATTATCTCACGAATGACTTCTGAATAAAGAAATCATATGCAAGAACCATAGCATTTCGTTATTCGTTGGTAAATCCGCTTTGATTCTCTATCAACCAAAAATGTGGGACCATTAACTATGGTTAAAGCTAAATCATTTGAAGTCCAGACGCAGCATGGTACTCTTTCTACCACAATATGAATATTAATATAGAATATGAATATTAATATAGAGATGCTTTCAAAATGAATAATTTATCTATATAAGAACACTCATATGGATAAAATGATTTGAACCGCTTATTACAAAAATTGGGATTAAACCCCCTTTTATCCAATGATGAATCGACGACCTATGTATTGTGTATTAAAGGAAGAAAACCCTTTTTGGATTTTTGGATAAAAAAAAAGAAACAACT